TTGTCCTTTTCGTTCCGTGTTGGAATAGACGAGATTTTACGAAAAAAGTTATTGATAAAAGAGAACAAATATTTCTTTTTTTCGATGCGAATTTGACACAAGATGAAGGAAATCGCTATTTCAATTTCGAATTAAAAAAAATATTTAGAATATTCTATAATAAAAAAGAGTTCCATCATAACTATATAGTTATAGTGAAGTAATACTCCGGGTTCCCACAAAACAAAAGAAAATCCTTTTTTCAAAACTCATTCCTTATTTTATTAGTTAATGATCTAGTGATTGGATCTCTATGCTTATTCCGATATAAAATGAAATATTCAAATGATTTTTCATCGAATGACTATTCATCTATTGTATTTTCACGTAAATAGGGGCAAGAAAGTTCTATGGAAAAATGGTGGTTCAATTCGATGTTGTATAAAGGAAAATTAGAATACAGGTGTGGGCTAAGTAAATCAATCGATAGGTTTGGTGATCCTATTGAAAAAACCAGTGTAAGTGAGGATCCGGTTATAAACGATATGGATAAAAAGATTCATAGTTGGAGTGAAAGTTCTAGTTACAGTAATGCTAATCATTTAGTGGGTGTCAGGGACGTTCGTAATTTTATCTCTGATGACACCTTTTTAGTTAGAGATAGTAATAGGAATATTTATTCCATATATTTGGATATTACTAATCAAATTTTTGAGATTGACAATGATCCTTCTTTACTGAGTGAACGAGAAAGTTCTTTTTTTAGTTATTGGACTTATGCTTATCTGAAGAATGGATCGAAGAATGACGATCCGCCCTGTGATCATTCCATGTATGATACTAAATACAGTTGGAATAATCACATTACTAGGTGCATTAACTCTTATCTTGGTTCTCAAATTTGTATTGAGAGTTCCTTTTTAAGTAGTAGTGACAATTCCAGTGACAGTTACATTTATAGTTCCATTTATGGTGAAAGTAGAAATAGTAATGAAAGGGGGAGCTCCAGTATAAGAACTAGCAGGAATGGTATTGATTTCACTCGAAGAGAAAATTCTACTGATTTCGATTTGACTCAAAAATATAGGCATTTGTGGGTTCAATGCGAAAATTGTTATGGATTAAATTATAAGAAACTTTTGAAGTCCAAAATGAATATTTGTGACCAATGTGGATATCATTTGAAAATGAGTAGTTCAGATCGAATCGAACTTTCGATTGATCCAGGTACTTGGGATCCTATGGATGAAGACATGGTTTCTCTGGATCCTATTGAATTTCATTCGGAGGAGGAACCTTATAAAGATCGTATTGATTCTTATCAAAGAAAGACAGGATTAACCGATGCTGTTCAAACAGGCACAGGTCGACTAAACGGTATTCCCATAGCAATTGGAGTTATGGATTTTCAGTTTATGGGGGGTAGTATGGGATCCGTAGTAGGCGAGAAAATCACCCGTTTGATCGAGTACGCTACCAATAAATTGTTACCTCTGATTCTAGTGTGTGCTTCCGGAGGAGCACGTATGCAAGAAGGAAGCTTGAGCTTGATGCAAATGGCTAAAATATCTGCTGCTTTATATGATTATCAATCCCATAAAAAGTTATTCTATGTATCAATCCTTACATCTCCTACTACTGGTGGGGTAACGGCTAGTTTTGGGATGTTGGGGGATATCATTATTGCCGAACCGAATGCTTATATTGCATTCGCAGGTAAAAGAGTAATTGAACAAACATTGAATAAGATAGTACCTGAAGGTTCACAAGCGGCTGAATATTTATTCGATAAGGGCTTATTCGATCCAATTGTACCACGTAATCCTTTAAAGGGTGTTCTGAGTGAGTTATTTAAGCTTCACGCTTTTTTTCCTTTGAATTAAAATTCACTTATTAAGTTAAGTAGAGCCTTAAGTCAAATTATTTTTATTTAATTTAGTTACATTTTTGTATTTGTAGCGAACAATTAGATAGTTTATCGGAATCAAAGTAAAAATTCTAAGGAAGAATTTCTTTTTTCTTTGGTGACATAATCATAATATTTAATTGTAAATTGTATAAAGAATCGTGCGGATAATTCTTTTTTTTATACCGATATTACTGATTATTAATTAGGAAACCTCTATCTCTATCAACAAGATAAAAAAAATGGTTCCTTCTTCGAAATTCAAATTGGGCAAGGCAAATAAAATAAACCTAAGGTCATCTTTCCTTCTTGCTTCGTATATATAGTATATATAATTCAAATATAGAAAATATAGATATAGAGTATCTTTTCTTTCTACTCTATCTTCCGAGAATCTCTATTTTTACTAAGAATCCTGTTGTTGGATTGAATTCTAACGAATCCTTCGGGAATTTGTAAGAAACTCTTTATTTCTTTATTTATTAAATAAAATAAAAATGAGAATTCAATTCTAATTTTAAGACAAGAATAGAATAGATTATCATACGTATATTTCTATATTTCATGTAGAAAGATAAAGAAGAATAAGTCTCATTTATTTAATTATTTATTCCTTGCACTTATTATTTAGTATATATACTCACTTAGATATACTCAATCTAATTAGATACGAATTATAATTATTCTAAGATATCTTTCTAACAATAACAGGTACAAATATTAAATCGAGGTACCCATTCTATGACAACTCTTAACAACTTACCCTCTCTCTTTGTGCCTTTAGTGGGCCTAGTATTTCCGGCAATTGCAATGGCTTCTTTATCTCTTCATGTTCAAAAAAACAAGATTTTTTAGATTCGATAGGTGCAAATCTTATCTATTTTTTTTCAAGACTTAGATATAGATAACACAGATATCTATTTAGTAGTAGTAGAATATGGCGGTTTCCTCCGAACATAGATCTTATGTATGCGTAAATATATGGGTAAATAAATTATAGCAATTTTCAAATAGATCGGAATCGAGGTGGATGTATGAAATGTAAAGTCAATGTATCTATATGTGGATATCTATAGGAGATCATAGAAAAGGGATATTCTTATTTTAGACCTAACCAATTGGATCTAACCAATTAGATGAATTACTCCTAAAGGGTTCCATCCGAATGATGCTAGTTGATGAGAGTTACTTCGGAAACAAAAAAAGGAAAGTCAAATTCATTTGGACTATTTTCTCAATTCCAATAAAATGCAACTGGATCTAGTATGAGTTGGCGATCAGAACATATATGGATAGAACTTATAGTGGGGTCTCGAAAAATAAGTAATTTCTGCTGGGCCTTTATCCTTTTTTTAGGTTCACTAGGATTCGTATTAGTTGGATCTTCCAGTTATCTCGGTAAGAATTTGATATCTTTAGTTCCCTCTCAACAAATTCTTTTTTTTCCACAAGGGATCGTGATGTCTTTCTACGGTATCGCAGGTCTCTTTATTAGTTCCTATTTGTGGTGCACAATTTCGTGGAATGTAGGTAGTGGCTATGATCGATTCGATAGAAAAGAAGGAATAGTGTGTATTTTTCGTTGGGGATTTCCTGGAAAAAATCGTCGCATCTTCCTACGATTTCGTATGAAAGATATTCAGTCCATCCGAATAGAAGTTAAAGAGGGTATTTATGCTCGTCGTGTCCTTTATATGGAAATCAAAGGACAGGGGGCCGTTCCCTTGACGCGTACTGATGAGAATTTGACTCCGCGTGAAATTGAGCAAAAAGCCGCCGAATTGGCCTATTTCTTGCGCGTACCGATTGAAGTATTTTGAAATGAACTTGAACTGAAGAAGAAATTCTTTCCCATCGGCAGGGAAAAAATTCAAGAATTCTCTTTTCTTTCTTCAGCATAGCATAGCTTAATAAAGTTTTTTCAGAACGTTCATTCGATCCAAAGTAGACGTATATGGAACATCCATAAAACGAAACTTTTTTTGTCCGCATAAAAAATAATTTATGCGTATGGAAATCCACTCAACTCAATTCAGTAAAAAACAAGTAAAAGTAACAAATCGAAATAAAATAATAGATTCATCTCGTATATCAAAACATTTCGGAATAAAGGATTTCTCTTTTTATTTTCAATATGAATTGATAGGTTAGATACAATATAGATCATATCTTGTAAATGCTCTCTCCTTTCTTTTGTCAATCGACCTTTCTTTTTTTTTATCTTTTCTTTTGTGTTTCTTAATGATCAAAGGCAAAGGACTGCTTGTATCTCTTATAAGGATAACTTTTCTGTCTTGTTTTGCCACTCATTTTTGATCATTAGTTTTTGAATTTGTGATCGTTAGATCAGAATATTCTTCATAAATCTCGCTCCATTTTTCCTGGACTATAACTGTGGGTAGCCGGCCATTTTTTTTTTTCGAAAGATTTTCTTTTTTGATAGAAAGGACAAGGGGAGTTCTTTTGGCTTGAAATCCGAATAATATTCATTACTTGCTTGAATTGGTTGGTTCTTTCAAGCATTCATCGAAAAGGGCTTCGAATTTGATCAATTCAATTGAGGTATCTGGAAACAATATTTTTTTCTTATTTCTTCATTCGAAACGGGCTCTTATTCTATTTCTGTATTCTTTCTAAATTCAAGGACTCATTACTAAATCACAAATAAAAAACAGGGAATAGATTCATAGGTCCGATGCCTTGGAATAGAACTTAGGGTTAATAGAAATAGTAGATCACATAGATTCAACAAATGAGGTGGGTTCATTAACAATTCAAAGATGAAAAAATGGCAAAAAAGAAAGCATTTCTTCCTCTTCTATATCTTACATCTAGAGTATTTTTGCCCTGGTGGATCTCTCTCTCATTTAATAAATGTCTTGAATTTTGGATTACTAATTGGTGGAATACTAGGCAATCCGAAACTTTCTTGACTGATATTCAAGAAAAGAGTATTCTAGAAAAATTCATAGAATTGGAAGAACTCTTACTCTTGGACGAAATGATAAAAGAATACCCGGAAACACATCTACAAACACTTCGTATAGGAATCCACAAAGAAACGATCCAATTGATCAAGATGCACAATGAGGATCATATCCATATGATTTTGCACTTATCGACAAATATAACCTCTTTCATTATTTTAAGTGGTTATTCTATTCTGGGTAATGAAGAACTTGCTATTCTTAACTCTTGGGTTCAAGAATTCCTATATAACTTAAGTGACACAATAAAAGCTTTTTCTATTCTTTTATTAACTGATTTATGTATCGGATTCCATTCGCCCCATGGTTGGGAACTAATGATTGGCTATGTCTACAAAGATTTTGGATTTGCTCACAACGATCAAATTATATCTGGTCTTGTTTCTACTTTTCCAGTCATTCTGGATACAATTTTTAAATATTGGATCTTCCGGTATTTAAATCGTGTATCTCCATCACTTGTAGTGATTTATCATTCAATGAATGACTGATCCAACTATAATATTTCTTACTTTGTAACATAAGGTACATAAGCAAAGCATTTCAATTTTAAGACGTACTTACTCTTTCTACCCTACAGGGATTTCTCCTACTCCTATATTCCAGTAAAATGATTTCAGTACAGTAAATAGCAGAATTGTGGATAGGGAACTATACAAGCGACCTACCTAATTTTATTGTAGAAATTTTCGGGATCAATGATTGGACCATGCAAACTAAAAACACCTTTTCTTGGATAAAGAAAGAGATTATTCGATCTATTTCCGTATCGCTAATGATATATATCATAACTCGGACATCCATTTCCAATGCATATCCCATTTTTGCACAGCAGGGTTATGAAAATCCACGAGAAGCGACCGGGCGTATTGTATGTGCCAATTGCCATTTAGCTAATAAGCCCGTGGATATTGAGGTTCCGCAAGCGGTACTTCCTGATACTGTATTTGAAGCGGTTGTTCGAATTCCTTATGATATGCAAGTTAAACAAGTTCTTGCTAATGGTAAAAAGGGAGGTTTGAATGTGGGGACTGTTCTTATTTTACCTGAGGGATTTGAATTAGCCCCCCCCGATCGTATTTCGCCCGAGATGAAAGAAAAGATAGGAAATCTGTCTTTTCAGAGCTATCGCCCCACTAAAAAAAATATTCTTGTGATAGGTCCTGTTTCTGGTCAGAAATATAGTGAAGTCACCTTTCCTATTCTTTCCCCGGACCCCGCTACTAATAAAGATGTTCACTTCTTAAAATATCCCATATATGTAGGTGGGAACAGAGGAAGGGGTCAGATTTATCCCGATGGGAGCAAGAGTAACAATACAGTTTATAATGCTACAGCGGCTGGTGTAGTAAGTAAAATCATACGAAAAGAAAAAGGGGGGTACGAAATAACCATATCGGATGCGTCAGATGAACGTCAAGTGGTTGATATTATCCCCCCAGGGCCAGAACTTCTTGTTTCCGAAGGCGAATCTATCAAAGTTGATCAGCCATTAACGAGTAATCCTAATGTGGGTGGATTTGGTCAAGGGGATGCGGAAATAGTACTTCAAGATCCATTCCGTGTTCAAGGCCTTTTGTTCTTCTTGGCATCTGTTATTTTGGCACAAATATTTTTGGTTCTTAAGAAGAAACAGTTTGAGAAGGTTCAATTGTCCGAAATGAATTTCTAGATTCTCGGATTTCCAATATCAAGTTCGTAAAAAGAATCAAATTCTTGTTTTGGGAATTCAATTATGTTCTGTATATGTTATGTATGATCAAAAATTATGAAAAGCTTTTTGCTTGTTTCTATTCCAGATGTCGATATCGGGAATTATTTGTACCGCATTCCTAGTCATAGTATGTATATTGTGAAGAAGATTATTTGACTTTATCCCTTCTTTTTTTTTCAAGCCAAATTTGAGCGGTGTCACTAGGTCACTCTTGTGAGATTGAAATGTCATAGAATGGATCAATCTTTTTCTATTCTAATAGAATAACATCTAAAATTTCACTGGATACTAAACATAAGATAAGTAAGTGGAGAATAGAAAACAAAGGATTATTCGCCTTCTTCTTCTTAGTCTTTTCTTTGACACAAGAAAGGAATTTTCTACATTTCTTTCTTGTGTCTACATAAAAACGGTTTTTGATCCCGTTCGTCAAAAATTACTATCCTTATTAGTTTCTATTTTTTCCATGTTTATCAGAACCCTTTTTTTATATTTATTACGTATACATATAGAAAGTAGTGAACAAACAAAAAAAAAATCGAGGGAAATCTTTTGATAAAATAGAACTTATTCTAATGGACTTAGAAAAAATTCAACTTTGATGAGATACTAAATAGAGTAGAGTAAGGATAAGGATCTATTCGAAAAGGATTTGCTTTGCATAATAGCTGATCGACAGAAATATATATTGTAATTGTGTCATTCAGGAAAATGAAATCGAGCGATTCCTTCTTTCTTCTAACTTTGAAAGATAGATAAGATACTATCCGCGAATAAGGGATGCTCTAAATTAATTAATGAAGTTTTCAAAAACATTATAAGAGAAGTTTTTTTTTTTTAATAGGGAAAAGTTATTTTTTTTATTTATACTAATAAAATATTATGAAAGCTTAAGAAGGCTTAAGAAGGCAAGG